ATACGAACACATTCCAACTAATTCCCAAAAAATATAAATTTGTATCAAATTTGAACTAGTAACTAATCCCAACATAGAAGTACTGAAAAAACTCATATAAGCAAAAAATCTCAAATACCCGTGATCATGAGACATATAATTATCACTATAAATAAGAACCAAAATTCCAACAGTAGTGATTAGTATTGACATAATAGAAGTAAGTGGATCGATCAAGTATCCGAATTCTAACGAAAAATCATTATTAATAATCCAAGACCATACATATTGATAGACAGAACTACTATTTATTTGCTGAATAGAAAGATTCATGGAAAAAATCATGACTATACTTAACAACAAAACGCTCTGAAAAGCCCACATACGGCGAAGACTTTTTGTTGCCGTCGGAAAAAGAAGAAGTCCCAACCCTATTAACATAGGAACTGGAAGTGGAAGAAAAGGTATTATCCACGCATATTGATATGTCTGTTCCATAAAAAAAGTTTTTTATTCTTAATTAATTGTTTCCGATTCACCGGATCTTACCTTTCGAAAAAGTCAATAAAAAATCAAGATATGCACTAACTGATTTAAGAAGTTTATATTAGTATTTATTAATATTAATTATTCTGAGTCTTTTCAAAACCGTTCAAATATTCAAAAAAGAAGTTACAATTGGTCAAATGATATGACCAAGTGACATATAAAAAAACGAACACTTATAATAGGAAAATAAAAATAGAATAATTTATCGTAATCAAAATTTATATTCATAGAGCAAGGATAAAAATTTAGCCTAAAAAGAGTACTTGATGCTGATACGAATTATAAGATTAACTAAGGTCATCGGTCTAATGAAAAAAACTCTTGATTTTAGTTAGTTTATTTCAATTCATTAACTAATTTTCAATTAATTAACTAATTCATTATGGGATTGATTGTTTTCCATTTCAATCAAAACAATTTATTAGTAAAAAATATGGAACTAAAATGAACTTTTTAGCGAGAAAGGATCAAAAATGACTGAGATCCTTTTTTATCAAACCACGTATCTTTTAACAGATTTATTACTAGTCTCATTCGAATTTTAAAATTGAATTTAGTTGCATTTTTTTCTAGTTTGACTATCAATTTATTAGTCAAAAGTACAATCCTGGTATTTTATTACATGTAAATCAAGTATAGAATGCCGAAAATAAAGGTCCTTTAGATTCTTTTTTTATTTTATTAAGTTTGATTTGATTTCTATGACATGCAGATTCTAAAGATATAACTTTGAGAGATAAACAACGCGAACTCATAGTTCCAAACCAAAAATTTTTGGTTTTACGGAATATTTTGTTATTTCGAGTCATTTTCGATCCAGTTTTCATGGATCTTTGACATATCTATATTTCTTTTTTATGAAGAGAATATTATATTATTTAGAGAAAAAATAGATAATGAATAAGAATAATAATAGAACAATAGATGTCTTTCACATCCAACTATAACAATGAGTAACTTCTTCATTTTTAAATGGCAGTTCCAAAAAAACGTACTTCGATATCAAAAAAGCGTATTCGTAAAAATATTTGGAAAATGAAAGGATATTGGGCGTCGTTAAAAGCTTTGTCATTAGGGAAATCTCTTTCTACCGGGAATTCAAAAAGTTTTTTTGTACGACAAACAAATAAGTCCTAAAATATTGGAATAATCGAAATGCATTTGATTCAAAAAATTGGATCAGTAATTTGTTAATATAAAATCAAAGTTCATATTAATATGAAATAGAATCTTAATGTTATGTCTAAAAGAATAATTCTTCTATTTTCTGAATTCTAAATAAAAAAATAAATACAATTTTTTATTTTTTTTTATGTTTTCACTCATATTTTGGTGGTGGGGAGTCTTTTTTTCCCCATCGACCTTTACAATTCCAATAAATAAAATTTTTTATCTTTTTCGGGAAGGGCAGATTGTTGAAACTAATGGATTCCATGTTAAAAACTAACTTCTTAATTTATTGCATTTACCATATGTAATGGATTTACCATATATCTCCAATTTTCAGATCATCAATAAAAGAATCAATAAAAGAACTTGATTGTTGAGATATTATTATATTATGTACAAGTGTCAATTTGCAGTACTCCAAATACAAAATAGTTTTAGATTCATTGAGAAAGATTCTTTTTTGTTTCAAATTTATGATTATGAAATCAGATAAACCAGAAATAATGACATGACAATAAGCGTAAAAAATGAAAAAAGTTTTTTCATTCTTTTTATTCTAGAGAGAGATTTCTATAGCTGCAAGAGTTCGATTTTAGAATCGCATAAACTACGTAAAAAGCCCTAAGATAAATGGACACTTAAAGGAAAATAAATGAAACTAATGAATCTTCAAATTGACTTTTGAACTCATTTTTTTTATCAATTAAATTTTTACTAAAAAAACATATTTGATTGAATTGACTTGTTCAATCTCGACTATTGAATATAAATAGGCTATTATGAATTCGAGCAAGCCGCTATG